AATGAATTGCCTGATAAAAAGGATTACCTTGATAGGGTAAATCATGTAATAATATTACATTCATTATATTTAATAGAATTAAACTATTTCTAAAAGTATCAAAAACTTTTGTGCATCATACACCAAAATATAAAAAGATAAGCTAACTAAGCTACTGGGCTCATACCCCATTTATAAAGGTTCTAATCCTTTTCTTTTTAATTTTTAATAATTCCTCAAAAATTGTATTTTTCAGAATTTTAATAATAGGAACACTGATTTCTATCTCAGCTAATTCTTGGCTAGGAGCTTGAATAGGTTTAGAAATTAATTTACTGTCTTTTATCCCCCTAATAAGAGATAATAAATTAATATCAACAGAAGCCTCATTAAAGTATTTCCTTACACAAGCATTAGCTTCTTCTGTGTTCCTATTCGCTACAATTTTATTTTTATTAAATTCAAATAAAATTAATTCTAACTATTTTATAGAAATAATAATTTTTTCCTCCCTTTTACTAAAAAGAGGTTCAGCACCATTTCATTTCTGATTCCCTAATGTTATAGAAGGTCTTTCATGATTAAACGCACTAATTTTAATAACTTGACAAAAAATTGCCCCTTTAATATTAATTTCTTATATTATTTTTAAGCCATTAATTATTATTAGAATTATTTTATCAAGTATAATTGGTGCATTAGGAGGATTAAACCAAACTTCTTTACGTAAATTAATAGCTTATTCATCAATTAATCATTTAGGATGAATACTAGCTTCTATATATGATAGTAATCTTCTATGAATAACTTATTTCTTATTCTATACTTTTTTAACTTTTACTATAATTTTTATATTCAATATATTTAAAACATCTCATATTAATCAACTATTTACACTAAATTTTCATTCAAAAACAATAAAATTTTTTCTATTCTTTAATTTACTTTCATTAGGAGGATTGCCTCCATTTTTAGGATTCCTGCCAAAATGATTAGTAATTCAATCATTAACTATAAATAATCAATTATTTTTATTAACTTTTATAGTCTTAATAACTTTAATTACTTTATATTTTTATATTCGATTATCTTATAGAGCTTTTATACTTAATTATTATGAAAATAATTGAATAATTAATTCAACTTATAATTCAAATTATTTTGTAACTTTTATAACATATTCATTTTTTTCTTCAATAGGATTATTCTTAATCTTTTCTTTATATTTTTTACTTTAAGGCTTTAAGTTAAATAAACTAATAGCCTTCAAAGCTATAAATATAAGAATGATCTTTTAAGCCTTAGTAAATTTATTACTCCTTTAGAATTGCAGTCTAATGTCATTATTGACTATAAAGCCAATTATTTATGATTAAAGAGAATAACTCTCATAAATAGATTTACAGTCTATTGCCTAAATTTCAGCCATTTAATCGCGACAATGGTTATTCTCTACTAATCATAAAGATATTGGAACTTTATATTTTATTTTCGGAGCTTGATCAGGTATAGGAGGAACTTCTCTAAGAATTCTTATTCGAGCAGAATTAGGACATCCAGGAGCATTAATTGGAGATGATCAAATTTATAACGTTATTGTTACAGCTCATGCTTTTATTATGATTTTCTTTATAGTAATACCAATTATAATTGGAGGATTTGGAAATTGATTAGTTCCAATTATACTTGGAGCTCCAGATATGGCTTTCCCTCGAATAAATAATATAAGTTTTTGATTACTTCCCCCAGCATTAACATTACTACTAGTAAGTAGTATAGTAGAAAATGGAGCTGGAACAGGGTGAACTGTATACCCTCCATTATCATCTAATATTGCTCATGGAGGAGCTTCTGTTGATTTAGCTATTTTTTCCCTTCATTTAGCCGGAATTTCTTCAATTTTAGGGGCAGTAAATTTTATTACTACAGTTATTAATATACGATCAACAGGAATTACTTTTGATCGAATACCTTTATTTGTTTGATCTGTAGTAATTACAGCTTTATTATTACTTTTATCTTTACCAGTTCTTGCTGGAGCTATTACTATACTTTTAACTGATCGAAATATTAATACTTCATTCTTTGATCCAGCAGGAGGAGGAGATCCAATTTTATACCAACATTTATTCTGATTTTTTGGACATCCTGAAGTATATATTTTAATTTTACCAGGATTTGGAATAATTTCTCATATTATTAGTCAAGAATCAGGTAAAAAGGAAACTTTCGGATCATTAGGAATAATTTATGCTATACTAGCTATTGGTCTTTTAGGGTTTATTGTTTGAGCTCACCATATATTTACAGTAGGAATAGACGTAGATACTCGAGCATACTTTACTTCAGCAACAATAATTATTGCTGTTCCTACAGGAATTAAAATTTTTAGTTGATTGGCTACTCTTTATGGAACTCAATTAAACTATTCTCCAGCTACTTTATGAGCTTTAGGATTTGTTTTCTTATTCACAGTAGGAGGATTAACAGGAGTTGTTTTAGCTAATTCTTCTGTTGATATTATTCTTCATGACACTTACTATGTAGTTGCTCACTTCCATTATGTATTATCTATAGGAGCTGTATTTGCAATTATAGCAGGATTTGTTCATTGATATCCTTTATTTACAGGATTAACATTAAATAGAAAAATATTAAAAAGTCAATTTACTATTATATTTATAGGAGTAAATTTAACCTTTTTCCCTCAACATTTCTTAGGTCTTGCAGGAATACCTCGACGATACTCTGATTACCCAGATGCTTATACAACTTGAAATGTTATCTCAACAATTGGATCAACAATTTCTTTACTAGGTATTTTATTCTTCTTCTATATTATTTGAGAAAGTTTAGCATCTCAACGACAAGTACTATTTCCTGTACAATTAAATTCATCAATTGAATGACTTCAAAATACCCCACCAGCTGAACATAGTTATTCTGAATTGCCTTTATTAACTAACTTCTAATATGGCAGATTAGTGCAATGGATTTAAGCTCCATATATAAAGTATTTTACTTTTATTAGAAACTAATGTCAACATGAGCAAATTTAGGTTTACAAGATAGTTCTTCTCCTTTAATAGAACAATTAACTTTTTTCCATGATCATACTTTATTAATTTTAGTTATAATTACTGTTTTAGTAGGTTACCTAATAATTATACTATTATTTAACAAATATGTAAATCGATATCTTTTACACGGACAAACTATTGAAATTATTTGAACAATTCTTCCAGCAATTATTTTATTATTCATTGCCCTTCCTTCATTACGACTTTTATATTTATTAGATGAAATTAACGAACCTTCAATTACATTAAAAACTATTGGACACCAGTGATACTGAAGTTACGAATATTCAGATTTTACTAATATTGAATTTGATTCTTATATAATTCCTACTAATGAACTATCATTAGATAGATTTCGATTACTAGACGTAGATAACCGAGTAGTTTTACCAATAAATTCTCAAATTCGAATTTTAGTAACAGCTGCTGATGTTATTCATTCATGAACAGTTCCTGCATTAGGTGTAAAGGTAGATGGAACTCCTGGTCGATTAAATCAAACTAATTTTTTAATTAATCGTCCTGGTTTATTTTATGGTCAATGTTCAGAAATTTGTGGTGCTAATCATAGTTTTATACCAATTGTAATTGAAAGAATTCCAGTAAATTATTTTATCAAATGAATTTCTAATAATATAAATTCTTCATTAGATGACTGAAAGCAAGTACTGGTCTCTTAAACCATTTTATAGTAAATTAGCACTTACTTCTAATGAAAAAAAAAATTAGTTAAATTAATAACATTAGTTTGTCAAACTAAAATTATCATCTTATTGATATTTTTTAATTCCTCAAATAGCACCAATTGGTTGATTAAGTTTATTTATTATTTTTTCTATTGCATTTGTAATTTTTAATATAATAAATTATTATTCATTTATTCCTACAATACCTAAATCTAGTTTAACTACTAAGACACAACAAGAAAACTCTTTAAATTGAAAATGATAACAAATTTATTCTCAGTATTTGACCCTTCATCTAGTATTTTTAATTTATCATTAAATTGATTAAGAACTTTCTTAGGAATTTTAATAATTCCTTCTGCTTACTGACTAATACCATCTCGATATCATATTTTCTGAAATAATATTTTACTAACTCTTCATAAGGAATTCAAAACTCTATTAGGTCCAATAGGAGCTAATGGATCTACCTTTTTATTTGTTTCTTTATTTTCTATAATTTTATTTAATAATTTTATAGGTTTATTCCCTTATATTTTCACTAGAACAAGTCATTTAACATTAACTTTAACTTTAGCTTTACCATTATGATTATGTTTTATATTATTTGGATGAATTAATAATACACAACATATATTTGCACATTTAGTACCTCAAGGTACTCCTGCTGTTTTAATGCCATTTATGGTATGCATTGAAACTATTAGTAATGTAATTCGACCAGGTACATTAGCTGTTCGATTAACTGCTAATATAATTGCTGGACATTTATTACTTACCCTTTTAGGAAATACTGGACCTTCTATATCAACTATTCTACTTAGAGTTCTAATTATTACACAAATTGCTCTATTAGTTTTAGAATCAGCAGTAGCTATAATTCAATCTTATGTATTTGCTGTTCTTTCTACCCTTTATTCTAGAGAAGTAAACTAATGTCAACTCACTCAAATCACCCATTTCACTTAGTAGATTACAGACCATGACCTTTAACTGCTTCAATTGGAGCAATAACAACAGTTGCAGGTATAGTAAAGTGATTCCACCAATATAATATATCACTATTTCTTTTAGGAAATATTATTACAATTTTAACTGTTTATCAATGATGACGAGATGTTTCACGAGAAGGAACATTCCAAGGTCTTCATACTGAAGCTGTTACAACAGGATTACGATGAGGAATAATTCTATTTATTTTATCTGAAGTATTATTTTTTGTTTCTTTTTTTTGAGCTTTTTTCCATAGTAGTTTATCTCCTTCAATTGAATTAGGAGCTATTTGACCACCTATAGGAATTACTCCATTTAACCCATTCCAAATTCCTTTATTAAATACTGTAATTTTATTAACTTCAGGGATTACAGTAACTTGAGCACATCATAGTTTAATGGAAGGTAATCATTCTCAAACAACACAAAGATTATTTTTTACAGTTACATTAGGAATTTATTTTACAATTCTTCAAGCTTATGAATATATTGAAGCTCCTTTTACAATTGCTGACTCAGTTTATGGTTCTACTTTTTTTATAGCAACAGGATTCCATGGAGTTCATGTATTAATTGGAACAACATTTTTATTAATTTGTTTAATTCGTCACCTAAATAATCATTTTTCAAAAAATCATCATTTTGGATTTGAAGCTGCTGCCTGATACTGACACTTTGTTGATATTGTATGACTATTCCTTTATGTATCAATTTATTGATGAGGAGGTTAATTAATTATCTATATAGTATAAAAAGTATATTTGACTTCCAATCATATGGTCTATTATTAATAGTATAGATAATTTTATCAATTTTAACAATAGCTTTAATTATTTTATTAATCTCAATAGTAGTGATATTACTAGCTTCCATCTTATCAAAAAAAACTTTAGTAGATCGAGAAAAATCTTCTCCATTTGAATGTGGTTTTGATCCAAAGTCCTCTTCTCGATTACCATTTTCTTTGCGATTTTTTCTTATTACAATTATTTTTCTTATTTTTGATGTAGAAATTGCTTTAATTTTACCAATTATTTGCATCATTAAATTTTCAAATATTTTTATATGAACAACTACATCAATTATTTTTATTTTAATTTTACTTTTAGGATTATATCATGAATGAAATCAAGGTATACTTAACTGATCAAATTAACAGGGTTGTAGTTAATTATAACATTTGATTTGCATTCAAAAAGTATTGAATATTCAATCTACCTTGAATATGAAGCGATAAATTGCAATTAGTTTCGACCTAATCTTAGGTATTACTTACCCTTATTCTTTAATTGAAGCCAAAAAGAGGCTTATCACTGTTAATGATAGAATTGAGATCAATACTCCAATTAAAGAAGTATGATGTTCAAGAAAAAGCTGCTAACTTTTATCTTTTAATGGTTAAATTCCATTTATACTTCTTAGTTTATATAGTTTAAATAAAACATTACATTTTCATTGTAAAATTAAAAATCTTTTTTTTTATAAATTACTAAAAAAAATTCACAATATTCAAAGATAAATTTATCTCCCTAACATCTTCAGTGTCATACTCTAAATATAAGCTATTTGAATAAAAACAAATTATATACATATATAAAATTACAATTCAAAGAATAAAACTTAATAAATAAACCTTTAAATTATTATTCTGTATTATTTGATTTAATTGAGAATTTTTAACTAAATTATAATATAACTGTTGACCTCCAAAATATTCAGATCAACCTTGATCGAATGATTTAACAGCTATTTTACCAACAATTAATGAATAATTTATAATTCCATAAGTAGAAATATAAGGTATAAATCACATTGAACCTAAAAAATAAGATCTATTATAATTATTTAAAGCCTTATTGAAAAAAAATAAAGAAACATAAGAAATTAAATAACCTATTAACCCTCCTGAAATACAAACAAATAAAGTTAATAATTTTAAATAAGAAGGCAACACAACTACTATTGGTCTAGGAAAAATTAATCAACTTAATATTCTACCTCCAAAAATTCTTAAAATTAATAATCCTATTATACTCTTTAATATAACTCAACCTTCATCATTTAATATGTTTAAAGATGAAAAATTAGAAGTTCCAGTTATTGTATAATAAACTAAACGAAATGAATAACAAACTGTTAAACCAGTTGAAAAAAAATATAAGAAAAAAGAAAATATATTAATATAAGATAAAGAAACAACTTCTAAAATTAAATCCTTTGAATAAAACCCCGCTAAAAAAGGTATTCCACATAAAGCTAAATTAGCAACATTAAAACAAGAAGAAGTTAAAGGCATTATTAATCTTAATCCTCCTATTAAACGAATATCTTGAGAATTATTTATATTATGAATAATTGCTCCAGCACATATAAATAATAAAGCCTTAAATAAAGCATGTGTTAATAAATGAAAAAAAGCTAATTTATAATAACCTATTGATAAAATTCTTATTATTAAACCTAATTGACTTAAAGTAGATAAAGCAATAATTTTTTTCAAATCAAATTCATAATTAGCACCCAATCCAGCTATAAACATAGTTAATCCAGAAATTAATAATAATAAATTTCCTATTCAAGAACTTCTTAAAACAATATTAAATCGAATTAATAAATAAACCCCTGCTGTAACCAAAGTAGAAGAATGAACTAAAGCTGAAACAGGAGTAGGAGCAGCTATAGCAGCAGGTAATCAAGAAGAAAAAGGAATTTGAGCACTTTTAGTTATAGCTGCTAATATAACTAATCCACCAATTATTAATATTTCAAAATCACTCTTTATAACTTCTAAATAAAAAACATAATTTCAACTTCCATAATTTAATATTCAAGCAATTGCCAATAATAAAGCAACATCTCCAATCCGATTAGATAAAGCAGTTAATATACCAGCATTATAAGATTTAACATTTTGAAAATAAATAACTAAACAATAAGAAACAAGTCCTAATCCATCTCATCCTAATAAAATTCTAATTAAATTTGGACTAATAATTAATAATATCATAGAAGTTACAAATATTAATACTAATATAATAAATCGATTAATTTTATAATCACTACTTATATATTCTTTTCTATAAAAAATAACTAAAGAAGAAATTATTAATACAAAAGATATAAAAATTAAACTTATTCAATCAAATAATAAGGTTATTACAATATTTATTGAATTAAAAGATACAACTTCCCATTCAATAAAAATTCTATAATCATTTATAATAAAAATAATCCCTATTATAAATCTAGATAATCTAAAAAAAAATAATCTAACGAATCTAATTGTACAAATTGATAAATACTTCACGATTTAAAGAGAATAACTCTCATCATTGACACCACAAATCAATATTTTTATTAAACTATTTAAATATAATCATAATATACATATATCTCCCTTTAAAATTAATAAATTTAAAGGAAATCAATGTAAAAATAAAAGTAAAAATTCTCGAACTGAACCTCCTCTAAAAGAATAAGCTCCTGAAAAAATCTTTCCATGTTGTCTATAAGCATATAAATATAAAGTATAAGCAGCTCTAAAAAAAGATAATAAAGATAACATTAATATAGTAATTCAAGACCAACTAACAATACTATTAATTAAAGAAATTTCACCTAACAAATTTAAAGTAGGAGGAGCTGCTATATTAGCAGATCTTAATAAAAATCATCATAAAGCTATAGAAGGTATAAAATTTAATAAACCCTTATTAATTAATAATCTTCGTCTACCTAAACGTTCATAAGAGATATTAGCTAAACAAAATAAACCCGAAGAACATAATCCATGTGCAATTATTAAAGTATAAGATCCACAAATTCCTGAATAAGTTATTGTTATTAATCCAGCTAAAACAATTCCTATATGTGCAACTGATGAATAAGCAATTAAAGCCTTTAAATCTGTTTGACGTAAACAAATTAATCTAACTAAAACTCCTCCAACTAATCTAATTCTAATTCAAATAAAATTAAATTTTAATCCTATTAATTGTAAAAAAGGAAATACACGCAATAATCCATAACCTCCTAATTTCAATATAATTCCAGCTAAAATTATTGATCCAGAAACTGGAGCTTCTACATGAGCCTTAGGAAGTCACAAATGAACTAAAAATATTGGTATCTTTACTAAAAAAGCTATAACTAAAGAAAAATATAAAATTTCCAAATCAAATAAATAATTATTTAATAAATAAAAATTTATTGTACCTGTAACCTTATAAACATAAAAAATACCCACTAATATAGGTAAAGATACTAATAAAGTATAAAATAATAAGTAAACCCCTGCTTGTAAACGTTCAGGTTGATACCCTCACCCTAAAATTAAAAATAAAGTAGGAATTAATCTTCTTTCAAAAAATAAATAAAATATAAATAATCTTATTCTTCTAAAAGTTAACACTAGTATAATTAATAGTAAAATAATATTTAATAAAAATAAATTAACATAATTATTATATTTAAACACAGATTCACTAGCCATTAATATCAAGGAAACAATTCATAATCTTAATAAAATTAATCCATAAGAAATTATATCACAACCAAAAAAATAAGAAACAGACATAAAATAATTTCTATATATATTTATTAAAATAAAAATAAATCTTAATAAAAATAAAAAACTTTGAACCATTCAATAGGTATTATGTATTAAACATAAAGGAAATAAAAATAAAATAAAAAAAATAATTTTTAACATTGTAAAATATTAAATCTTTGAAAATAATCATTTCCATGTGTACGAATTATTCTAACTAAAATAGAAAGACCTAATGCTCCTTCACAAACTCTAAAAGTTAAAAATATTATTCTAAAAAAAAATTCAAAATTCAGTATATTCAAATAAATAAACAATAATAAAAATAATCTTAAAACAATATACTCTAAACTTAATAATATAGATAATAAATGTTTACGATTAGAAACAAAAGTAAACACTCCTATAATAAATAAAATACTAGGTAAAATTCAATTTAAAATTGCTAACATTAGTTTTAATAGTTTAACAAAAACATTGGTCTTGTAAATCAAAAATAAGAATTTTTCTTTTAAAACTTCAAGAGAAAAGAAATTTCTTTATCATTAATCCCCAAAATTAATATTTTAATTAAACTACCTCTTGATATTATACAATGAATTTTATTAACTTTATTATTTATTTTTAATTTTATTTTTTTAAATATAAAACATCCATTAGCCATAGGATTAACATTATTAATTCAAACTACACTAATTTGTTTAACATCCGGACTAATAACTAAAACCTTTTGATTTTCTTATATTCTATTTTTAGTATTTTTAGGAGGAATATTAGTATTATTCATTTATGTAACTTCTTTAGCATCTAATGAAATATTTTCATTTTCTATTAAATTAATAATTATAACTATAACAATTTTTATATTAAGCATTATTATTTTATTTTTTATTGATAAAAATATTATTCTTCAATATGCTAATATAGAAATTAAATCAATTTTTAATTTAGATTCATATATTATAGAAAATTCTTTATCATTAAATAAACTATATAATTACCCAACTAATTTATTAACTATTATATTAATAAATTACCTATTAATTACTTTAATTGCTGTAGTAAAAATTACAAAATTATTTAAGGGTCCTTTACGACCTATATTTAACTAATGAATAAACCTTTACGAGTAAAACACCCTATTTTTAGAATTGCAAATAGAGCACTAGTAGATTTACCTGCTCCTATTAACATTTCAGCCTGATGAAATTTTGGATCATTATTATTTTTATGTTTAATAATTCAAATTCTTACAGGATTATTTCTAGCTATACATTATACTGCAGATATTAGCTTAGCCTTTAATAGAGTTAATCATATTTGTCGAGATGTTAATTATGGATGATTATTACGAACTATACACGCTAATGGTGCATCATTCTTTTTTATTTGTATTTACTTACATGTTGGTCGAGGAATCTATTATGGATCATACTTATTTACACCTACTTGATTAGTAGGAGTAATTATCTTATTTTTAGTAATAGGAACTGCATTCATAGGATATGTATTACCTTGAGGACAAATATCTTTTTGAGGAGCTACTGTAATTACAAATTTATTATCAGCTATTCCTTATCTAGGAATTGATTTAGTACAATGAGTATGAGGAGGATTTGCTGTTGATAATGCCACACTTACACGATTTTTTACATTCCATTTTATTTTACCATTTATTGTTTTAGCAGCAACAATAATTCATATTCTATTCCTTCATGAAACAGGATCAAGTAATCCTATAGGATTAAATTCAAATATTGATAAAATTCCTTTCCATCCATACTTTACCTTTAAGGATATTGTAGGTTTTATTGTAATAACAATAATTTTAATTTTATTAGTACTAATTAACCCTTATTTACTAGGAGATCCTGATAATTTCATTCCAGCTAATCCTTTAGTTACACCTGTACATATTCAACCTGAATGATATTTTTTATTTGCTTATGCAATTTTACGTTCTATTCCTAATAAGCTAGGAGGAGTAATTGCACTAGTTTTATCAATTGCCATTTTAGCTATTCTTCCATTTTATCATCTTAGTAAATTCCGAGGAATTCAATTTTACCCAATTAATCAAATTCTATTCTGATTAATAACAGTAACAGTAATTTTATTAACATGAATTGGAGCTCGACCAGTAGAAGAACCTTATGTTTTAATTGGACAAATTTTAACAGTAGTCTATTTCTCTTACTTTATATTTAATCCTCTTATTATTAAATGATGAGATAATTTATTAAATTAGTTAATGAGCTTGAAATAAGCATATGTTTTGAAAACATAAGATAGAAATTAAATTTTCTATTAACTTTACTAAAAAAAAATATCTAAATTAAATAAATTAAAAAAACCTTAAATCCAACAAAAAACAATAAAAAATTTAATGAAAAAGGTAAAAATCTCTTTCATGCTAAATACATCAATTTATCATAACGAAATCGAGGTAAAGTACCTCGTACTCAAATAAATATAAAAGAAACAAAAGTTAACTTAATATAAAATAAAAAAGAAAATACATCTCTACCTAAAAATATTACACAAAATAGTATTCTCATAAATAAAATACTAGCATACTCAGCTAAAAAAATTAAAGCAAATCCCCCTCTTCTATATTCTACATTAAATCCAGAAACTAATTCAGATTCCCCTTCTGCAAAATCAAAAGGAGTTCGATTAGTTTCAGCTAAAGAAATACTAAATCAAACTAATGCTATAGGAAATATAATAAATAAAAATCAAATAAATATTTGATATTTATAGAATATTAGCATATTATAACCCCCAATTAAAAAAACAAAACTTAATAAAACTAAAGCCAATCTAACTTCATAAGAAATAGTTTGAGCAACTGCTCGTAACCCCCCTAATAAAGCATAATTTGAATTAGAAGATCAACCAGCAATTATAACAGTATAAACTCCTAAACTTGTACAACATAAAAAAAATAATAATCCTAAATTAAAAGAAAAAAGTTTAACAAATAAAGGTATACATATTCATACTAATAAAGAAAGAAATAAAGAAAATACAGGAGAAAAATAATAAGAAATATAATTAGATAATAAAGGATAAGTTTGTTCCTTCGTAAATAATTTGATCGCATCACAAACAGGCTGAGGAATTCCTGCAATACCAACCTTATTAGGTCCCTTACGAATTTGAATATAACCTAAAACTTTACGCTCTAAGAGAGTTAAAAAAGCAACTCTTACTAAAACAAAAATAATTAATAATAATCTACCAACAATAAATAATAAATTTTCTATAAAAAACAAGTACTATTTGTAATATAAATTACATAAATAAATTCTAAATTTATTGCACTAATCTGCCAAAATAGTTATATTAATTATATTCAATATAAAAATAATAATTTATTAAATATTAGGTCCTTTCGTACTGAAATATTTTAATTTATTAAAGATAGAAACCAACCTGGCTTACGCCGGTTTGAACTCAGATCATGTAAGAATTTAAAAGTCGAACAGACTTAAAATTTAAGCGGCTACACCTAAAATTATATCTTAATCCAACATCGAGGTCGCAATCTTTTTTATCGATATGAACTCTCCAAAAAAATTACGCTGTTATCCCTAAAGTAACTTATTTTTTTAATCGTTATTAACGGATCAATTATTCATAAATTAATGATTTAAATAATTAAAAGTTTATTAAATTTTAATATCACCCCAATAAAATATAATTAATTATTATAATAAAAAAAATCTACAAAATTCTAATAATTTATATATAAAGATTTATAGGGTCTTCTCGTCTTTTAATTTTATTTTAGCTTTTTGACTAAAGAATAAAATTCTATTATAAATTTTTATGAAACAGTTAATATCTCGTCCAACCATTCATACCAGCCTTCAATTAAAAGACTAATGATTATGCTACCTTTGCACAGTTAGTATACTGCGGCCATTTAAATTTATTCAGTGGGCAGGTTAGACTTTAAAAAAAGATTCAAAAAGACATGTTTTTGTTAAACAGGCGAACATTATTTTTGCCGAGTTCTTTATAAAAACTTATCATTTATTTATATTTATACAATATAATATACTAATTTTATCATTATTTTTTTATTTTTTAAATTAAAATAAATACTTTAATACATAATTAAAATTTAATAAATAATAATTATTATAAAATAAATTATAACAATTTTATTAATAATGGCTATTTCTAAGCCTATATTTATTAATTTATTTATTAATTTTTAATAATTTATTTTACAGCTTATCCCATAAAATATTAAAATTAAATAATTATTTAATTAATTTATTTAATTAAATAATATAAAATTTCTAAATTAAATTTATTTCTTAAAGAACTAGATACCTTTAAAAACGAATAACATTTCATTTCTAATATATTATTTAAAATAATTTTGTCACATTAACTTTAATAATATATTAACTCTTTTAAAATCGAGAAAATTATTTTATATAATTTTTATTTGATAAACCCTGATACACAAGGTACAATAAATTAAATTTTCTTTTAAAATATTAATTTTTCAAATTATTTCAATTTTCTTTCACAATACTATTTAACTATAATTAAAATTATTTTTTCTTTATAAAATACTAAAACAAATCTGTTAATAATTATTTTTAATAATTTAGATTCAAAAAAAAAACAATTAATAAATAAAATATAATCAATTTATATTGATTTGCACAAAAATCTTTTCAATGTAAATGAAATGCTTTACTGAATAAGCTTTAAATTGCATTCTAGGTACACTTTCCAGTACATCTACTATGTTACGACTTATCTTACCTTAATAGTAAGAGTGACGGGCGATGTGTGCATATTTTAGAGCTAAAATCAAATTATTAATCTTTATAATTTTACTATCAAATCCACCTTCAATAAATATTTCAAATTTATATTCGTTTAAATAATTTTATTGTAACCCATTTATACTTAAATATAAGCTACACCTTGATCTGATATATTTTCTTTTTAAAAATCTTGAAAATTAACATTCTTATAAAATATTCTAATAACGACGGTATATAAACTGAATACAAACTTAAGTAAGGTCCATCGTGGATTATCGATTACAAAACAGGTTCCTCTGAATAGACTAAAATACCGCCAAATTTTTTAAGTTTCAAGAACATAACTACTACTACCTTAGTTTTTTTTATTACATTTTAAATAATAGGGTATCTAATCCTAGTTTATTAATAAAATTTTTAAGCTTTAATTATTCTATATAAAATATATACAAATTTAAAATTTCACCTAATAAATTTACTTTTATTTTAATAAAATCAATTTAACTTTAACTAAACAAAATTTATTTGCATTATTCGTATAACCGCGGCTGCTGGCACAAATTTAGCCAATACTCTTTAATATTACTATTTCTAAGTTTCCTTAATTAATAATACTAATTACTGCGACTAATAAAAAATTATTTACTATTAAAATAAATAAAAATTCTCACAAAAATTTACATATAAATTATACTAATAATAAATTTACAAGCCAAAATAAAACTTTAATATTTTTTAAAAAAAAATAAAATTAAATAATTATTTAATTTTCATAACATTTAAATAAATAAAAATAGTAAAATTCATTACCAATATAGTCATAAATTTAATTATATAATTATTTATAAAATAATACAATAATTTATAATATTAACATAACTATGATTTAGTTGAATTTAATATAATTAAATAAATAAAATTTAAATTCTATAAAATACTTACTAAATAATTTTTAATTGGTACTAACTGGATATTCAAAATATCAATCCCCTATTTGATATTTATAAATATATTTATAATTTTTACTAAATAAATTAAATAAATATTATTAATTTAAATAAATTTATTTAGTATAAAATTATAATAATTATATTAAATAAATTTTTTCAATTTATAATCTTTTTTAAAAAAAGAAAGAAAACTCTATTATTACAATAAAAATTTAAATTCTATAAAATACTTACTAAATAATTTTTAATTGGTACTAACTGGGTATTCAAAATATCAATCCCCTATTTGATATTTATAAATATATTTATAATTTTTACTAAATTAATTAAATAAATATTATTAATTTAAATAAATTTATTTAGTATAAAATTATAATAATTATATTAAATACATCTTTTCAATTGATAAGCTAACTATTATGCCACCTATAGAAATAATTGTTAATTATATAAATAATTTATTAATTATTAAATGAATATATATATATACATAAATTTAATAATTAATAAATTATGTATATGTATATATAAATTTATCTATATATATATATATGCAAAAAAAGTTATTTTTATATAAAATTAATAATCTTTTTTAAAAAATTTTTTTATAAAAAAAATTCTTATGCCTTTACTAAATAAAATTATTTAATCTAATTAAAACAGAAAAAAAAAATTCTTATTTTATATAAAATGTAACAGTAAACATATAAAAAAAAAAAAAAAAAAACAAGAAAACTCTATTATT